AGTAAGATGCCTGAAACAGTTAAGGACTATTTTGATAGAATAGAATATGTATTTTATTATACTCTTACTATATACAAATGGAATTTAACCATAACTATTAAAGATCAAACCTTTAAGTGCAACGTACACCATGTATATATATATTAAACTCTAAACCCTTAATAAAGCAAGGTAAGCTAAACTCAAGCTAATAGGTTCATACCCTGTATATAGAAGTATTAATCTTCTCCTTTCTACATTTATAAAACAAAAAGAGTATTCCTGTTAATCACAATTATAGGCTCCCTAATCACCATTTTTTCCAATAGATGAATTAGAATATGAATAGGATTAGAAATAAATATAATAGCATTTATTCCCTTAATTAAAGAAAATAAAAGTAAAGCAACTGCAGAAGCAATAATAATTTACTTTCTAATCCAAAGAATTGGAAGAGCCTTATTAATATTCTCAATTACAGTAAATTACACTTTTATAGAAAGATGAACATTAATGCCTCTAATTACCTTCCTAGCCTTAATAATTAAGATAGGGGCCGCCCCCTTTCATATATGAATACCAGAAATTATATCAAAAATAAAATGAAATAGATGTATTATATTAATAACTTGACAAAAATTAGCACCAATAACTATAACTATAAACCTTAACCCTAAAAGAGAAGTATTAACAATCATAGTAATAATATCTATTATTGTAGGGGCAATTGGAGGTATTAACCAAACCTCCTTACGAAAAATTATAGCTTATTCCTCAATCAATCACCTGGGATGAATACTCTCCCTAATTAAAATTCAAAGCAATTGAATAATATACCTTATTACATATAGAATAATAGTCACAAGAATATGCTTTATATTTAATAAATATAATATATTATTCATCCCCCAAATTAACTCAATAAATATATCAATTTCAGAAAAAATAGCATACATTACATCAATAATAAGACTAGGGGGGCTACCCCCTTTTATTGGATTTATACCCAAATGAATTGTAATTCAAAGTATAGTAAATAGTAATATAATCTTTGTATCCCTAATCATAATTATATTTAGATTAATTACTTTATTTTACTATATTCGAACAATATCAACATTAATTATAAATCAATCAATAATCAACAAATGAATCTCAAGAAAATCTAGAAAATTAATTATTATATGAATAATCTTATTAAATTTTAGTCTACCTATAGTATATATAGTAATCTTCTTATAACTTAATTTTTTCAAAGCTTTAAGTTAAATTAAACTAATAACCTTCAAAGTTGAAAATGTGTACTATATTACACAAGCTTTAAGGAGTTAATTTTCCTAACTTCAGAATTGCAGTCTAATATCATAAATTTGACTATAAAGCTAATGATAAAGGGTTATTAACCATAAATAAATTTACAATTTATTACCTAAAACTTCAGCCACTTTATCACTTGAATAAATGATTATACTCCACTAACCACAAAGATATTGGAACATTGTACTTTATATTTGGAATATGAGCAGGAATAGTAGGCACAGCCATAAGATGAATTATTCGAATTGAATTAGGACAGCCTGGAAGATTTATTGGAGATGATCAAATCTATAATGTTATCGTTACAGCACACGCCTTCGTTATAATTTTTTTTATAGTTATGCCTATTATAATTGGAGGATTTGGCAATTGATTAGTGCCTCTAATAATTGGTGCTCCTGATATAGCATTCCCTCGACTAAATAATATAAGATTTTGACTTTTACCCCCATCATTAACCTTATTATTAATAAGATCTATAGTAGAAATAGGAGCAGGAACTGGGTGAACAGTATATCCCCCCCTTTCAAGAAATCTATCTCATAGAGGAGCATCAGTAGATTTAGCAATTTTTTCTCTTCACCTAGCAGGAATTTCATCAATTTTAGGAGCAGTAAATTTTATCTCAACAATTACCAATATACGACCCATAGGTATAACTCCTGAACGAATACCATTATTTGTATGATCAGTAGCAATTACAGCCCTATTATTATTATTATCCCTGCCGGTATTAGCAGGAGCAATCACCATATTATTAACAGATCGTAATTTTAATACAACATTCTTTGATCCATCAGGAGGAGGAGATCCAATTCTTTACCAACACTTATTCTGATTTTTTGGCCATCCTGAAGTATATATTCTAATTCTTCCAGGATTTGGATTAATTTCCCATATTATTAGTCAAGAAAGAGGTAAAACTGAAGCTTTTGGTTCACTAGGAATAATCTATGCTATAATAACAATTGGCCTACTAGGATTCATTGTATGAGCTCATCATATATTTACCGTAGGAATAGATGTTGATACACGGGCATACTTCACATCAGCCACTATAATTATTGCAGTCCCAACTGGAATTAAAATTTTTAGATGATTAGCCACTCTTCATGGCATAAAAATAAATTTTACACCATCCACATTATGAGCTTTAGGATTTGTATTCCTATTTACAATTGGAGGCCTTACAGGAGTCATCTTAGCAAATTCATCAATTGATATCATTCTCCATGATACATATTATGTAGTAGCTCACTTCCATTATGTACTATCAATAGGAGCAGTATTCGCTATTATAGGAAGATTTATTCAATGATACCCCTTATTTACAGGATTAACTATAAATCCCAAATGATTAAAGATCCAATTCTTTACAATATTCTTAGGAGTAAACATTACATTTTTTCCTCAACACTTCCTAGGATTAAGAGGGATACCTCGCCGATACTCAGATTACCCAGATAGTTATACTGGATGAAATATAATTTCATCAATTGGATCCACAATATCAGTAGTAAGAATTATTATTTTCCTGATAATTTTATGAGAAAGAATATCATCAATTCGTAGAGTAATATTTACAGAAAATTTAACATCAAGCATTGAATGAATACAAAAAACTCCTCCAGCAGAACACTCATATAATGAAATGCCTATCCTAAATCAATAATCTAATATGGCAGATTAGTGCAGTGAATTTAAACTTCACATATAAAGATAAATATCTTTTATTAGAAATAGCAACATGAGGTAACCTATCTTTACAAGATGCCAACTCATCCTTAATAGAACAATTAAGATTTTTCCATGACAACACAATAATAATCTTAACTATAATTACAGTAATAGTAACATACATTATAAGATCCATAATTAAAAATAAATATATTAATCGATACCTTATAGAAGGACAAACTATTGAGCTTATCTGAACAATACTACCCGCTATTACCTTAATATTTATTGCATTACCTTCCCTTCGATTATTATATATAATTGATGAAATTAATAACCCACTTTTAACTCTAAAAGTGATTGGACACCAATGATATTGAAGCTATGAATATTCCGATTTCAAGAATATCGAATTTGATTCATACATAAAACCATCAAATGAAATAGAAAAAAATGAGTATCGACTCTTAGATGTAGATAATCGAACAATTCTACCAATTAACTCCCAGATTCGAATCCTAGTCACTGCAGCAGATGTCTTACATTCATGAGCAATACCCTCCCTAGGAATTAAAATTGACGCTGTACCAGGCCGATTAAACCAAGGATCAATAAATATTAATCGACCCGGATTAATATTTGGCCAATGCTCAGAAATCTGTGGAGCTAATCATTCATTTATACCAATTGTATTAGAAAGCATTAAAATTAATAGATTCATCAAATGAATAAATACACTTTCATTAAGTGGCTGAAGTTTTTAAGCGTTGGTCTCTTAAACCAAATAATAGTAATATAAAACATACTCTTAATGGAGAAATTAGTTTAAATTAAAACATTAACTTGTCAAGTTAAAAATATTTATTAAATACTTCTCCCATTCCACAAATAGCCCCCCTGTGATGAGAGTATTTATTTATTATATTCTCAATAACAATATCAATATTATTAATGATAATTTACCACTGGCCTCATATCAAGAGCAACAATCTACATTATAACAAAAAGGGTATAAACCAAATAAACTGAGTATGATAACAAACCTATTTAGAACATTTGACCCCGCAACAAGAATAAAAATATCAATAAACTGACTAAGAACCCTAATTTACATAATAATAATTCCTATACTATACTGAGCCCTGCCAAATCGAGCTATTAAGGCTACTATAATAATTAATCTTAAACTCCATGAAGAATTTAAATTACTATTAGGCTCAGAATCAAGGGGTATAACCTTATTAATAATTACCCTATTTATGTTAATCTTTATTAATAATATCATAGGCTTACTACCCTATATTTTCACTAGATCAAGACATTTAGTATTCTCAATAACAATAGCCCTCCCTTTATGACTAGGAGTTATAATATTTGGATGATTTAAAAAAACAAATAATATATTTACCCATTTGGTCCCAATAGGAACTCCCACAGTTCTAATACCATTTATAGTTATTATTGAAACAATTAGAAATTTAATCCGCCCAGGAAGATTAGCAGTACGATTAACCGCTAATATAATTGCAGGACACTTATTAATGAGATTATTAGGTAATAATATAACAACAGCCAGAGGCATTATAATCCCTATAATTATAATAGTGCAAATATTACTAATAGTATTTGAAACAGCAGTAGCAATAATTCAAGCATATGTATTTTCAGTATTAAGAACACTATACTCCAGAGAAGTAATTTATGAAAATAAAGTGGAATCATCCATACCATTTAGTAGACTATAGCCCATGGCCCTTAACGGGAGCAATTAGAGCAATAATAATTACCTCAGGGATAGTTTTATGACTCCATAAGAATAATACATATTTATTATGAATAGGAATCATTATTTTAATAATAACTATATACCAGTGATGACGAGATATTATCCGAGAATCAACATTTCAAGGTAAGCACACAATTAAAGTAACTGAAGGATTAAAAATAGGCATAATTCTCTTTATTATTTCAGAAATTTTCTTCTTCATCTCCTTCTTCTGAGGATTCTTCCACAGAAGATTATCACCCACTGTGGAATTAGGTATAACCTGACCTCCTAAGGGAATTAAAACATTTAATCCAATAGAGATCCCTTTATTAAACACAATAATCCTGTTATGTTCAGGGATTACAGCAACATGAGCCCATCATAGAATAATAGAAAGAAAATTTAATCAAGTTAATATAAGATTAATAATAACAGTATTATTGGGAATTTTATTTACAGCCCTTCAAGCGCTAGAATATTTAGAATCCATATTCTGTATCAGAGATTCAATTTACGGGTCAAGATTCTTTATATCAACAGGATTCCATGGAATCCATGTAATTATTGGAACAACCTTTTTAATAGTATGTTTAGGACGAAACCTAAAATATCATTTTTCTAGAAAACACCATATAGGATTTGAAGCAGCAGCATGATATTGGCACTTCGTAGATGTAGTGTGACTATTCCTTTACATTTCAATTTACTGATGAGGAAGATATCTTTTTAGTATAAATAATATATTTGACTTCCAATCAAAAGATCTTAAAGAATAAGAAAAGATAATAATAATAATAATAACCTCAATAATTATATTAATTATATTAGTAATATTAATATCAAGCATCTACAAAATTATCTCCAAAAAAACAAGCATAGATCGAGAAAAAATGTCCCCCTTTGAATGTGGATTTGATCCTCTAAAGTCAGCCCGTAAACCATTTTCAATTCAATTTTTCTTACTAGCAGTTCTATTCCTAATTTTTGATATTGAAATCACCTTAATTATTCCCATCATCATCACTATAAAGTGATCAATAGCTAGAAGATGAGTATTAACTATTACCCTCTTCCTAATTATCTTAATATTGGGACTTTACCACGAATGAAAAAATGGTATACTAGAATGAGCCAGATAATGTTTATCAATAATATGTTAAGATACATATGGGACTATCTCATTATATGTAATATATATATATATCTGTATCTAGAGAACTAGCTGCTTATTATAACTGTCAAGATTTAAATTAGGGGAAGAGAGGGGGTGTAGTTAAATTAACATTTAATTTGCAATTAAAAGGTGTCATAAAGATATTGACCTCCCTCATAGGATATTGAAGTAAAAATTACATTTAGTTTCGACCTAAAAATCAGAGTATGTACTCCTTATCTACCATTAATTGAAGCCAAACCAGAGGCCCCCATTGTTAATGGGACCATTGATTAATTAATTTAATCCAATTAAAAGAGGCTGAAGCACTAAAAGAAGCTGCTAACTATCTTTTAAAGCGGTTAAATTCCGTTTACCTCTTTTAAATATAACTCATGTAGTTTAAAAACTAAAACATTCCATTTTCAATGAAAAGATAAGGCTTACCTTTATGAGTGTCTAAGGGGTATATAGCCCATAATAATAACTTCAATATTAAGCTTTAAACTTTAAGCTACTTAAGACCAATTAAATAAAAAAAATTAAAAATAAAAGTCAAAACAAAGAACCCAATAAATAAGATTTAATTCTATTAATTTGATAAGAAATTAAATATTTTCTTAAATAAGAAAATAAAGAAAAAGATGATTTTGAAATTATAAATTCACATCAACCCCCATCCATTACAGTACAATAATTATAAGAAACTTTTAAAAAAGGGGACTTTAAGTAAGAGCAAAAAGTGGGCATAAATCATATCGAACCTGAGAAATTAAAAATAAAACCATGAATTACCCCTAAATTTAAATTAGATAAACCTAACAAAGAAAATTGATAACCAATTAAACCCCCTAAAATAATAAATAACAGAGGTAGTAATTTACATTCAAGGGGTAAAAAATTAAAATCCAAATTTGGTAGTATTAGTCAATTAAATATTCTCCCAAAAATGATAGATATAAATGTTAACAGAACCATAGAATTCATCATACCTGGATCTTCAAAATAAGTCTGGCATGGAAATAACCCATTATAGGAACCAAAACAATAATAAATTAATCGTAAGGTATATCTTAAAGTTAATCCTACGGACAAAAAGAAAATAATAAAAATAAATAGATTAAAATTCCCTCTAGTCATATACTCCAAAATTAAGTCCTTTCTATAAAACCCAGATAAAAAGGGGAGCCCCCCCAAAGAAAAATTTGAAATACAAAAACAAGAACAAGTATAAGGTATAGAACAAGAAATACCTCCTATATGGCGAATATCTTGAGAGTTACTCATTCCATGAATAATTAAACCTGCACATAAAAATAACAAAGCCTTAAAAAAAGCATGAGAAATAAGGTGGAAAAAAGAAACATCAGAATACCCCATAAACAGAATTCTTATTATAAACCCTAATTGTCTTAAAGTTGATAAAGCAATTACCTTTTTTAAATCAAACTCAAAATTAGCCCCTAAACCAGCTATGAATATTGTTAAACAAGAGATTCACAAAAATCATGAAGAATTAAAATTATTTAATAAATGGCTAAATCGAATCAATAAATAAACTCCTGCAGTAACTAAAGTTGATGAATGAACCAGAGCCGATACCGGAGTAGGAGCAGCTATAGCTGCAGGAAGCCAAGACGAAAAAGGTATTTGGGCACTCTTAGTAAAAGCAGCTAAAATTATTAAATAATAAATCCACGAGGAATAATCAATGGAATAATAAAAACAAAAACAATAATTATATTCACCCAAAGTAAATAATCAAGAAATAGAAATAAGGATAGAAACATCCCCTAGACGATTTACCAAAATCGTCAACATCCCCGCATTATAGGATTTTATATTCTGAAAGTATACTACTAAACAATAAGAAACTAGCCCTAATCCATCTCAACCAAGTAAAATTCTAATCAAATTAGGACTTACAATTAATAGTATTATAGAAGTAATAAATAGAATAACCAACAATAAAAATCGATATTTAAACAAATCTCTTGACATATAAGAGGCTCTATAAAAAATAACCATAGAAGAAATATAAAAAACACACCCTATAAAAATTAAAGATATCTTATCAAAAAAAAATACTATATTAATTAAAACTGAATTAAGAGAATAAACTTCTCAGTCAAGAAAAAAAGTTAAATCATAGGCAACAAAATACATACCTATAAAAAACGAAAAAGAACCAAAAAAAAATAATCTAACCCATCAAAGACTAAAAAGATTAAAAACAAACATGGATTTAAAGTAATTTCCATATTACTCCTATAATACCACAAATTATAATTCTAAATAAACTATTTAAACCCTATTAAATAATTAAAGAAAAATAAGAAAAATTCATAATTATAAAATTTAAAGGAACTCAATGAAATAAAATTAAAAGATATTCCCGTAAAGTAACAGGGGGGAAAAAAGTAAAGGCTCTATAAAAAGGACCATGATTAATTAATGAATATAAATAAATACTATAACAACAAGAGAAAAAAGAGCTCAATATTAATAAAAAAAACAATATATAGTTCCAAGATATTAAACTATTAATAATTAAAATTTCCCCTAACAAATTTAAAGAAGGGGGAGCTGCTATATTATTTCTACACAAAAGAAACCAAAACAAAGTTAAACCAGGCATAAAACTTAATATTCCCTTATTAATATACAATCTCCGGCTAAAAGTACGCTCATATACAATATTAGATAAACAAAAAAGAGCAGAAGAACAAAATGCATGCCCTAAAATTAAAATAAAAGATCCGATAAAACCATAGACATTACAAGTTATAATTCCACAAATAACAAGACCCATATGAGCAACAGAAGAATAAGCAATTAAAGATTTTATATCCACCTGATATAAACATAATAGACCAATAATAAAAGAAGAAAATAAACCTACAACAATAAAGAGATAATTATAAAAAATAAGATATTCTTCCATAAAATTAAAAATACGATATAAACCATAACCCCCCAATTTCAAAAGAACAGCAGCCAAAATTATCGAACCGGAAATAGGAGCTTCTACATGAGCCTTTGGAAGTCAAAAATGAACAAATAATATAGGTATTTTAACTAAAAAAGCAAAAATCAATGCAATAAAAAGATAAAAATTTATAGGAAGACTAATCAAGTAATAACATAAAGTATAAGAATTCCTAGAAATATAAAATAACCCTAAAAGTAAAGGTAAAGAAGCAAATAAAGTATAAAATAATAAATAATAACCAGCATTCAAACGTTCAGGCTGATACCCTCACCCAAAAATCAAAAAGAGTGTAGGAATAATAGAAATTTCAAAGAAAATATAAAATATAAATAAATTATCTAAACTAAAAGTTAATAATAATCTGCAACATAAAAATAATAAAATAAATAAAAATTCAGAAATATTTAACTTGAATAAGTAAACATTATAACTTGCTATGACTATTAAAAAAATAATTCATATAGTTAAACCAATAAGTCTATAAGAAATTAAATCCACATTAAAAGGCCCCCCACAACTGGAAGGATAAATATATGTATTAGAAAGGTAAACAAAAATAAAGGTTAAAATCATAATAGAATACATAAAATGCCAGAAGTTATTTAATAGAGGGATCAAAAAAATTATATAAAAAAAAAACTTTATCATGATAATACAGAAATTCTAGATAAATAATCATTGCTAGAATTTCGAACAAAATTAACCAAGATAGATAGCCCTAAAGCCCCTTCACAAACAGAAAAAATCAAAAAAATTATAACAAAATATAATTCATGCCCTGAAAGACACAAAAAAACATAAAGAACAAGATAAACAGAAAGAACTATAAATTCCAAGCTTAATAAAGCCAAAAGAAGATGCTTATGACTTAAACAAAAGACTAAACAGCTGCAAAATATAAAGATTATAAATAAATTAAAAATTCTCAAAATAAGTTTTAATAGTTTAAAATAAACAAAATTATGATCTTGTAAATCATAGATGGTCATATAACCTTAAAACTTCAGTAAAAGATAATAGTACCCTTCCCTAATCCCCAAAATTAGTATTTTAAATAAACTATTTACTGTATGTTCTGTATTATATTATCTTTTATAGTAAGATTATCAATCATTATAATATTTATGAAACACCCATTAAGAATAGGACTTACTTTGATTCTTCAAACTATTATAGTAGCAATTATTACAGGAATAATAATTAAAACATTCTTATTTTCATATATTCTTATAATTATCATAATCAGAGGAGCCCTAGTTCTATTCATTTACATAGCTAGAATTGCCTCAAACGAAAAATTTGAATCATCTATTAAATCATCAATTATATTTTTGATAATCAATGTAATTGTAATTACCGGGAGAGTAAATTATATAAGCATAAATAAACAAGATCAAATTCTAATAACCCTATCCAAAATATTCAATAATGAAGCTCTAATAACAATATTAATAATTATATTCTTAATATTCTCAATAATTGTAGTATCAAGGATTGCTAGAATTAAAGAAGGACCTCTACGTATAAAAACTTATGAAAAAACCAATTCGAAAAAATCACCCATTAATAAAAATCATTAATGGATCCCTAATTGATTTACCAACTCCTTCAAACATCACAGTATGATGAAACTTTGGATCTTTACTAGGAATATGCTTAATAATTCAATTAATTAGAGGGATCTTTTTAGCCATACACTATACAGCTAATATTGAAATAGCATTTAATAGAGTTATCCATATCTGCCGAGATGTAAATAATGGATGATTAATTCGCCACACCCATGCAAATGGAGCATCCTTGTTTTTTATGTGTCTCTATTTACATGTAGGACGGGGATTATATTATGGATCCTACAAATTACATATAACATGAACCATTGGAATAATTTTACTATTCATAATTATAGGAACAGCATTCCTGGGATACGTCCTACCTTGAGGACAAATATCTTTATGAGGAGCTACAGTAATTACAAATTTATTATCCTCTATTCCCTATTTAGGAAACTCCTTAGTAAAATGATTATGAGGAGGGTTTTCAGTAGACAATGCAACACTTACACGATTTTTTACCCTACACTTTATATTGCCTTTTTTAATTTCAGGAATAGTAATAATTCACTTATTATTCCTTCATCAAACAGGGAGAAACAATCCAATAGGATTAAACAGAAATTATGATAAAAGTCCATTTCACCCTTACTTCTCTATCAAAGATATTATAGGGATAATAATTACACTAATAATATTCTCAATCCTGATCCTCTTAGAACCCCGAATATTAGGAGATCCAGAAAATTTCATTCCCGCTAATCCTTTAGTAACCCCTGTACATATTCAACCAGAATGATATTTCCTATTTGCTTACGCAATTCTACGATCAATCCCCAACAAATTAGGAGGAGTAATCGCAATAATAGCCTCGATCTTAATCATTATAATACCAATAATTACAAATAAAAGAAAATTCCAAGGAAATAAATTTTACCCAATTAATAAAATTTTATTTTGAAAATTTGTGACCCTAATGACATTATTAACTTGAATTGGAGCCCGGCCAGCAGAAGGGATCTTCATTATTACAGGACAAATTTTAACAGTAATATACTTTTTATACTTTATTTTATCTCCCTTGTCCCTAAAAATGTGGGATAAAATAATAACTTAAAAGTTATTTTAAGTTAGCCAGTTCAAAGAGAACCTTTTACCTTGAAAGTATAATAAGAAGGTTAAAATCCTTCACTAACTTTACACCTAAATTAATGAATTAGTCATTCAAGAAAAAACATAATAAACCAAAAAAAAGAAGAAAATAATTCAAAGATAACGGCAAAAATAATTTCCATGTCAAATATATTAATTTATCATATCGAAAACGAGGAAGAACTCCCCGAACTCAAATAAATCAAAAAATTATAAAAACAACCCTTAGATAAAAAATAATTGATCAAATATCACAACCCATAAACATTACAACCGTTAATATTCTTATAAAAATAATATTTATATATTCAGAAAGAAAAATAAAAGCAAAAAAACCTCCTCTATATTCAACATTAAATCCTCTTACCAACTCTCTCTCTCCCTCAGCAAAATCAAAAGGGGCACGATTAGTTTCAGCTAAACAAGATGATAACCAACAAAAAAATAAAGGAAAAGAAAATAACAAAAATCAAACCAAAGTCTGGTAATTTATAAAATCAACTAAATTAAAACCAAACACAAAAATAACATAACAAAGTATAATGAAAGATATACTAATTTCATAAGAAATTGTTTGGGCCACAGAACGAAGGCCTCCTAGCAAAGCATAATTAGAATTAGAAGATCAACCACACATTATTACACCATATACCCCTATGCCTGTACAGCACATAAAAAACAAAACACCGTAATTAAAATTATAAACATTAACCATTATGGGGTATAAAGATCAAATAAGAAAAGAGAGAAATAATATAAAAACAGGAGAGATATTATAAATAATAGTATTTGACTTATAAAGATACACTTGTTCCCTAAAAAAAAGCTTCAACCCATCAGAAAAAGGCTGTAAAAGGCCTAAAAGACCTACCCTATTAGGACCCCTTCGCAATTGAATATAACCTAAAACTTTACGTTCAAGCAAAGTTACAAAAGCAACCGAAATTAAGATAAAAATTAAAATTACTAAGTAAGAAAATAAAAACATTACTATCTGTAATCTCTAATTACATAAATAAATTCTAAATTTAACGCACTAATCTGCCAAAATAGTATTTAATAATAATCAAATAATAATAACAATTATAATTGTCATACTTGGTCCTTTCGTACTAAAATATGATCCATGTATTATAGATAGAAACCGACCTGGCTTACGCCGGTCTGAACTCAGATCATGTAAAAAATCAAAGGTCGAACAGACCTAGTAATTAAGCTGCTGCACTTAAAACTAATTTTAATCCAACATCGAGGTCGCAAACTCCTTCATCAATATGAACTCTCCAAAAGAATTACGCTGTTATCCCTAAGGTAAATTAATCTTATAATCCATAAAATTTAGGATCACCTGATATATAAATAAATAATATAATAAAAATAAAGAGTTACTAAAATCTTTATGTCGCCCCAACAAAATTCCTTAATAACTTAAAAATATTAATAAATAATAATAATTAATAAATTACAAAAAATAAATTTCTATAGGGTCTTCTCGTCCCATAAATAAATTTAAGCTTTTTAACCCAAAAATTAAATTCACTAATTTGTGCAAAGAAAGATGAACCCTTATCAAGCCATTCATACCAGCCTTCAATTAAAAGACAAATGATTATGCTACCTTTGCACGGTCAAAATACCGCGGCTATTTAATTATATAATCATTGAGCAGGCCAGACCTAAAATAAATAATAATCAATAGGACATGTTTTTGATAAACAGGTAAGATTCAATTTTGCCGAATTACTATACACAAATTCTAAAAATTACTAATTCTATCATTATTACTTAAATTAAATAATTCCACTAAAAATCTTAATAATTACCTAAGTAATAATAAAATAAATCCCTCGTTAAATATAATTATAACAAAATAAATGAAAAGCATTACTAACTCTACAAGATTTAAAAATATAAATTCATAATTAACTATAGAATTATTACAGAGCTAATCCCCCATAACATTAAATTGACCTATTTCAAATAAATAAAATTATATATTAAACATTAATCAATTCTGAATTAAATTCATTTATTAAGAAACCAGATATTTATAAATGAATAAAATATATCCCCTATACTAAATTTATTAATATATTTATAACAATAAATAACAATAATTAGTATATCTCTTATAACTTCGGGAAAAGTATAATATATAAAATATTTTAATAAACCCTGATGCAAAAGGTACAAAAAACAAATTTTACTTTTATAATTAATAATAATTAACCTTTACAGTAAAATAAAATATAAAAATTAATCAATAAATTCCATAAAATGTACTAATAATAAAAGTTATTTCTATAAAATAAAATTTTAATTAAACAATCAATTAAATAAATTAAATATCAGATCAAATTGAATTGCACAAATATACTGTTAATGTAAATAACAGATGACCCTAGGCATGATCTGAAATAATTCCAGGCCCACCTTCCGATAGGCCTACTTTGTTACGACTTATCTCATCTTTAACTGGCAATGAGAGCGACGGGCGATGTGTACTTAATACAGAGCAAATATCATATACAAAATATAATATATATTACAATCAAATCCAATTTCATAATACTATAAAAATAAATTAATCCATAATTTAAATAATCAATGTAACCCATCTCTACCCTTAATATAGCTGCACCTTGACCTGACATAAAATTAAATAAAATACAGTCGAAAATAAATTCTCATAAAACATTCAATAGACAGAGATATACAAACCAATCTAATTAAGGTAAAATTTAACGTGGATTATCAATTACAGGACAGGTTCCTCTGAAATGATATAATTACCGTCAAATCCTTTTAATTTAAAGATCTTAAACTAACAATAATATAAGCAATAAAAATTTACACTCCCAATAATAGGGTATCTAATCCTAGTTTAAAATAAGAGTATCATATAATTAAATATAACTAAACAAATCAACAACTATAATTAAATTTCACCTAAAATTATAATTAAACCTTGCAAATAATAAATTTTTAATCTTTAATATCTTAACACTCAAAAAAATTGATTCTAACTAATTGTGTAACCGCAGTTGCTGGCACAATTTTAACTAGTTATAAATAAAATAAATAAATCCTAAATAATTAGATAAATAAAAATAATAACTGCGAATAAACAATTTTAATTAATATATAATCCTTTAGACCTTTAAATTAAACAAATCACACTAAAATTTACATGTAAATATTATCTTAATAACCAATTATCATAACCAGAATCAAATTAATTATATGTTAGCATAAGCTCTATGGGGACAATATATATAGATTCTACCTTACATATATCTCTCCCCTCTCTTCCCCTAATTTAAATCTTGACAGTTATAATAAGCAGCTAGTTCTCTAGATACAGATATATATATATATTACATATAATGAGATAGTCCCATATGTATCTTAACATATTATTGATAAACATTATCTGGCTCATATAATAATTCGCTACAAATATCTTTATGACACCTATTTACTTTAAGTAAATATTATATATTTATGTTATCAGATTAAGAAACAATCTTCGATATAGTTAAATATAATTTACTCTCCCGTAAGGTCAAATAGTTACATATATTTATCTTCCCAGATACACCCACTCCCGGTCCTAGACCTTGGTTTAATTATCCATAATCAAGTGATCCCCCGATCACCTAAAAATTTCCAATTATTTAACTATTAATTTAATATAAAATATTAATTAATTATATGTTAGCATAAGCTCTATGGGGACAATATATATAGATTCTACCTTACATATATCTCTCCCCTCTCTTCCCCTAATTTAAATCTTGACAGTTATAATAAGCAGCTAGTTCT